GAATGGTAGTGAATAGAGAAAAAGATTCTTCTGATTTTCTTGTTCCTGAAAATATTCTGTCTATCTCCTAGACGCCGTAGAGAATTGACAATTTTCATGTCTTTCAATTCTCGTACTCGTAATTGGAAAGTTACGGAAGGAGATCCATCATTTTGCAATGAAAACAACATAAAAAACTCTGGACAATTTCGAAATCAGACCAAGCGTCTTAATACATATGCCAAAAAATTCATTATTGGACCACCATTGATTACAAGATTTAGCTTTTATGAATCGCTATTGGTTTGATACGAATAATGGCAGTCGTTTCAGTATGTTAAGGATACAGATGTATCCACAATTCATTTAGAGTTACTTAATAGCCTATTTCTTATACTATATCTCTATCCTCTGAAATTCTCGAGCCGAAAGATGGATGCATATGCTGTGTTTCATTTTGCTAAATGATATCAATTAAACGGTGTATCAATTCTATAAATTGCATATAGCAATAAATAAATCAGCAAAATTCTTTTATTTTAGATAGAAGAAATGTTTCTTCTATCTAAAATAAAAGAATGTACCCTTATATCCAAATCCAATTTGCATCGAGAAAATAAATCCAAATTCCAGATTCCAGCAGTAGATGAATAATTGCAAATTTTTGTGTGTACAAGATTTGAATAACTTCAAAATAACTGACATAATTTTTGATTTTTCCTGATCAGAAAAATACATGAAAAAGAAAGGAGGTAGAAAAATTTTTGGATTTATGGTTAAAGAAGAAAAACAAGAAAACAGGGGTTCTGTTGAATTTCAAGTATTCAGTTTCACCAATAAGATACGGAAACTTGCTTCACATTTGGAATTACACAAAAAAGATTTTTCATCGGAAAGAGGTCTACGAAGACTTTTGGGAAAACGTCAACGTTTGCTGGCTTATTTGGCAAAGAAAAATAAAGTACGTTATAAGAAATTAATCAGTCGGTTGGATATTCGGGAGAAGTAATTTAATCGTTGGATTTTTTTTATTTTATTAGTAGTCTTATAGTAGTCTTAGATTTTGCATTTTGATGAGCCTCGTTTTGAGGAATTCATGGAATAATGAATTAAGGAAAAAAGAATAAAAACAAGGATACATAAGATAAAAAAAAGAATAAATAAGATGATATTCGACCTCCCCCTACATATTTTATTTCTTCTCCTATACAAAAACCAACAAGACCCACTCCATTGATAATTCCATCAATGACGCCTTTATCGAAAAAAAGCGTTAGTTCGGCTAATCCTCTTATACCCAAGATAAAGACCTTAGTATAGAAAACATCTATATAACCACGATTATATGACCAACTGTATATCTTTTTTTTTACTTGATCCAAAAAGAGGTTTTTGGGATTCCCTTTTACAAGGGAATTTTTAAAATTCAAATTCTGAAAAGAAGAATAAGAAGATCCATAGAAGATATATGCTATGAATAGACCAAAAATAGCTAAACTTACAGAAGAAATTGCATTAGTGAGAAATTCATATGAATTTATAGAAGAATTAGAACTTTCTTCTAAAAAGTTTCTTGAAGGAGTTAGCCACTTTGATAATATGTCTAATTCTGATATTCCATTATTAATTACTCCATTATCAAAATGGATTCCTATGAATCCAATGAACAAAGTAAAAATAAGTAATATAAGAAGAGGAAATAGCATAGTATTTCCCGTTTCATGAGGATAGACTAAAATGTTTTTAGCCCCAAAAGGAGTCCTAAAGGATCCTATCCTATTTCTCGCATTACTGGGAATTTTGGATATATTTTGCGAAAAAAAAGAAACTCCACTCTTCATTGTTGATAAAACAAAATCCCTATTAACCTCTTTGGATATGCTTTTTCCCCATAAGGATATTGAATACAACGAGCCCTCTTTAGTACTACTGTAATTTTGAAAATGAACACGCAAATACCCATCAAAAGTAAGTAAATATATCCGAAACATATAAAATGCAGTTAATCCTGCAGTAAAAGAGGCTATTATTCCAAAAAAAGGTGAATACAACCAACTATTACTAAGGATTTCATCTTTGGACCAGAAGCAAGCAAGAGGTGGAATACCACAAAGAGAAAGTGTACCCAATAAAAAAGTAGTTCGTGTAATTGGAACGTATTTTCTTAAACCACCCATAAGAACCATATTCTGACTTTTATCTGGTGAATATCCAACAAGAGGCTCCATTGAATGAATAACGGATCCGGATCCCAAGAACAATAAAGCTTTCGAATAAGCATGAGTAATCAAATGGAATAAAGCAGCTTGATAAGAACCTATACCTAGAGCTAACATCATATAACCCAATTGAGACATTGTAGAATAGGCTAAGCTTCTTTTAATATCTCTCTGAGCAAGAGCTAAAGTAGCTCCTAAGAAGAGTGTTATTGCACCTATTAAAGAAATGAAACTCATTATCAAAGGCAGGGATATGAAAAGAGGAAGAAGTCGAGCTATAAGAAAAATCCCCGCAGCAACCATAGTTGCTGCGTGTATAAGAGCCGAAATAGGAGTGGGCCCTTCCATAGCATCGGGTAACCATATGTGAAGAGGGAATTGTGCGGATTTTGCAACTGCACCAAGAAATAAAAAAAAAGCACACAAAGTAGTAAGTAAAGAATTCATCCCATTATTAGGAATCCAGTTATTGGCTATTTTGAACAAATCCCGAAATTCTAAACTGCCTGTTATCCAAAAAAATCCTAAAATTCCTAATAACAGACCAAAATCCCCTACACGATTAGTTACAAAAGCTTTTTGACAAGCACTCGCTGCAATTGGCCGTGTAAACCAAAAGCCTATCAATAAATAGGAACACATTCCCACAAGTTCCCAAAAAAAATAAATTTGTACCAAATTGGAACTAGTAACCAACCCTAACATAGAAGTATTAAAAAAACTTATATAAACAAAAAATCTCAAATATTCTTCATCGTGAGACATATAATCGTCACTATAAATAAGAACCAAGATTCCTACAGTAGTAATTAGTATTAACATAATAGAAGTAAGGGGATCAATGAAGTATCCAAATTCTAAAGAAAAATCATTATTGATGGTCCAAGACCATAGATATTGATAGATAGAACTTCCATTTATTTGTTGAATAGCTAGATGAACTGAGAATACCAGAGCTATACTTAAGAGTAAAACACTAGGAAAAGCCCATATGCGACGAAGATTTTTTGTTACTGTCGGAATAAGAAAAAGTCCAAACCCCATTGACATAATAACAGGAAGTGGAAGAAGAGGAATTACCCAGGCATATTGATATGTATGTTCCATAAGAAAAAAATATGTATAGCAATTTTTAGTTGAAATTGAAAGTTCAATTTGTCTATAAAATAAAATAATTGTTTCCGATTCACCAAACCTATTCTTATCTTTTTCTAAAGGAATTAAAAAAACAAAATAAGAATAAGAAAAAATACTGGAATTCTGAATTTTTCCAAATTTGTCTCATTGAAATATTCAAAAATGCGGAATGGGTTTAATTACTTAAATTCAAAAAGTTAATCAAAGAATTTCGTTATCTAGTTATTAGCTAAAAAAAGCTATTTATTAAAATAAAAAAAGATTGAATCATATCACTTTCTATTCATTTTTGTATTTCTTTCTGGTAAAATGAAATAGCTCTTTTGTTTCCTAACTGATTGATAGAATTCCAAAGAAAACCTCTATTTTTAGGAAATTCTCGAATATTTCTTACTTCATATAAAACGGAAATCCTAATGACTAGAATTATCTAAGTTTTAGAATGTCTTGTTTAAGAGATTAAGTTTTTTTTACTTTGATTGGAATTCAATGATGGAATACTGTTCTGAACTTAATTAACTATTTGATTGAATTTTACCTTCTTTTTATCTCCCCTTCTTATATGAGAGCTTATTTCCCATACCATATATTTATATATGGAGTATATTTGATATATAAATTGATTTAAATAGAAAACCTTTGTATATAATATATTTTTGTCTATATTCTATATTATTAAAACAAAATCAAAAAAAAAAATATATATATAATACGGTAAAAAACTCTTGTCTTATTCACTTTAGACAAAATCAAAATAAACTAAAAAAAATTATAATTTTAGTATAAATACTAAGAAAAAACAGAAAGAAGGATTAATTTGCGACAATAGATGTCTTTCACATACAACTAGAAAAAAAAAAGAATCTCCTTTTTGAATGGCAGTTCCAAAAAAACGTACTTCGATGGCAAAAAAACGTATTCGTAAAAATATTTGGAAAAAAAAGACTTATTTTTCCATAGTAAAGTCTTACTCTTTAGCAAAATTAAGATCATTTTCTAGCGGCAACGAGCATCCAAAACCAAAAGGTTTTCTGGGCAACAAACAAACAAATAATCCGGTTTTGGAATAATCTGAATTGACCTATGCCAAACAAATCTGAATTATTTAATATGAATAAATAGCTCGGATTAATTAATGAATGTACTTGATATGTGTATGTGTCGAATTCCTCGGTGCAATCTTTTTAGAACTAATCCCTCTGTTATTGTTCTATAGAACAAAAGTTTTTGGTATATTGTGTCTTCAGTATTCTTTTCCTATCAAAGAATTTTTGATAATAGAATCCTCCTAAAAAAAATAGGAGGATTCTATTATCAAAAGTACAGTATTCTTGCAATAGGACTTACAACCTCTACCTATCTTATCTCTTATCCAAAATTCACAAAGTATTTAATGATGAAATTCTAATGTTCCTAAATTCTATGGATTCTCCTAATCTCGACGATTTGGGAGAAAATAACTATTATTCTTTTAAGTGAACTTTTATTTCAAGTTAGCCGCCATGGTGAAATTGGTAGACACGCTGCTCTTAGGAAGCAGTGCTCAAGCATCTCGGTTCGAGTCCGAGTGGCGGCATTCTCGAAAAAGAATACAATAGATTAGAAAATAGATTCAATTCGAAATTTCCAATTTTGTAATGGACCTTCCCCTTATGCTATTCCCAACTTTAGAACATATACTAACTCATATCTCTTTCTCAACTATTTCAATTGTAATTATGATTCATTTGATAACCTTATTAGTTCGTGAACTTAGGGGATTACGTGATTCGTCAGAAAAAGGAATGATAGCTACTTTTTTCTCTATAACAGGATTCTTAGTTTCTCGTTGGGTTTCTTCGGGACATTTTCCGTTAAGTAATTTATATGAGTCATTGATCTTCCTTTCATGGGTTCTTTATATTCTTCATACTATTCCTAAGATACAGAACTCTAAAAATGGTTTAAGCACAATAACTATGCCAAGCACTATTTTCACGCAAGGCTTTGCCACATCAAGTCTTTTAACTGAAATCCATCAATCTACAATACTAGTACCCGCTCTACAATCTCAGTGGTTACTGATGCATGTCAGTATGATGTTACTAAGTTATGCAACTCTTTTGTGCGGATCCTTATTATCTGCCGCTCTTCTAATCATTACATTTCGAAAGAATTTCGATTTCTTTTCTAAAAAGAAAAAAAATGTTTTAAGTAAAACGTTTTTCTTTAGTGAGATTGAATATTTCTATGCAAAAAGAAGTGCTTTAAAAAACACTTTTTTTCCTGCATTTCCAAATTATTACAAATATCAATTAACTGAGCGTTTGGATTCGTGGAGTTATCGTGTCATTAGTCTAGGGTTTACCCTTTTAACCGTGGGCATTCTTTGTGGAGCAGTATGGGCTAATGAGGCATGGGGATCCTATTGGAATTGGGATCCTAAGGAAACTTGGGCTTTTATTACCTGGACCATATTTGCAATTTATTTACATAGTAGAACAAATAAAATTTGGAAGAGTACGAATTCTGCACTTGTAGCTTCGATAGGATTTCTTATAATTTGGATCTGCTATTTTGGTATCAATCTATTAGGAATAGGTTTACATAGTTATGGTTCATTTACATTAGTATCTAAATGATTACATAACATAAAACCCTTTTTTTATGAAGGTTTTTTCCATTTTTGTTTGATTTGAGAACCCCTTGAGCGTCTTTTCATTTCAAAGGGTTCTCAAAAATTCGAGATAGATCTAATTAGACTTTTTGGCTTTTTTCTGAATTTTTTGGGTTTTCTACTATAGGAATATAGAATGGACTAGTTAAAAAAAGAAAATCCTATTTAGGATAATAATTGGATAAGAGAGCCTCCACCCTATCAACGGATAGCGAGAGAACAAAATCTGGATAAATACCAATTCCTATTACTGGTAAAAGGATACAGATTAAAAGAAAGAGTTCTCGTGGTCCAGAATCCAAAAAATTTGCGTTTGGAATAGAAAATAGCTTGTATCCATAGAACATCTGGCGTAACATAGATAATAAATAAATAGGAGTTAATATCATTCCAATTGCCATTAGAAAAGTAATTAGCATTTTTGGCATTAACATAAATTTAGGACTAGTAATTAGTCCGAAAAATACTACTAATTCCGCAATAAAACCGCTCATCCCTGGCAAGGCAAGAGAAGCCATTGAAAAGCTACTAAACATGGTAAAAATTTTCGGCATTGGGATAGATATTCCCCCCAATTCTTCGAGATAAACAAGACGCATTCTATCACAAGCCGTCCCCGCTAAGAAAAAAAGTGTAGCACCGATAAATCCATGGGATAATATTTGTAAAATAGCTCCATTTAGTCCAATGTTGGTTATGGAACCAATCCCTATAATTATGAAACCCATGTGGGATACAGAGGAATAGGCTATTCTTTTCTTGAAATTTCTTTGACCAAGAGAAGTTGAAGCTGCATAGATTATTTGCACCGCTCCTATTATTACCAACCAGGGGGAAAATAGATAATGAGCATGAGGTAACAATTCCATATTGATCCGAATCAATCCGTATGCTCCCATCTTTAATAGGATTCCCGCTAAAAGCATACATGTACTATAATGTGCTTCTCCGTGGGTATCCGGTAACCATGTATGTAGAGGTATAATCGGCAATTTAACAGCATAAGCAATAAGGAAACCAAAATAAAGTAGTATTTCCAATGTTGCAGGGTATGATTGGTTAATCAATCTTTCCAAATCTAATTTTGGTTCGTTGTAACCATATAAGCCCATACCCAGAACTCCAATTAAGAAAAAAATGGAACCACCTGCAGTATACAAAATAAACTTGGTAGCTGAATACAGACGCCTCTTTCCCCCCCATATGGATAAAAGTAAGTAAACAGGAATTAATTCTAACTCCCACATGATAAAAAAAAGTAAAAGGTCTCGTGAAGAAAATAATCCTATTTGACCACTATACATTGCTAGCATCAGGAAATAGAATAATCGTGAATTTCGGGTAACTGGCCAAGCTGCTAAAGTTGCTAAAGTAGTGATAAATCCTGTCAATAAAATAGATCCTAATGAAAGTCCATCGATTCCTAATCTCCAGTGGAAATCGAAAACATCTATCCATTTAGAATCCTCCTTTAATTGCATTAAGGGATCTTCCAATTGATAATGATAACAGAATGCATAAGTCATTAGAAGGAATTCTAATAAACAAATAGATATAGTATACCACCTAATGATTTTGTTTCCTTTATGAGGTAAAAAGAAAATTAATGAACCCGCAAATATCGGAAAAAGAACAAGTATTGTTAACCAAGGAAAATAACTCATGATAAAGTAATAAAGACAAGATACGTTTTGACCAGAAAAGCCCATGCTCGATTGTTTCGAGCACAGGCTTCTTCGGTAAAGAGGAATCAGACGATTCAAGTGGAGTTTTTTGTAACGTATCAATAAGATAGAGCCATGCTGCGAGTTGTTTCAGGCCCTAAATAAACGCGGACACTTAAAAAATCTGTTGGGCAGGCGGATTCGCATCTCTTACAACCCACACAATCTTCGGTTCTCGGCGCGGAAGCAATTTGCTTGGCTTTACATCCATCCCAAGGTATCATTTCTAACACATCTGTTGGACAAGCTCGTACACATTGAGTGCATCCTATACATGTATCATAAATTTTTACAGAATGTGACATTGGATCTAGAAATTTTTCTTTTCAACATAAAATTTTTCGATCTGGTAAAAAGAAAATTAGTACTATATAAGTTAGATGTATTGTAGACACCAGACGAAACAATGGTTTATACAAACTTTAACAAAGAATTCTTAATCTGTTTGTGAGAAAGCATGAAAAGAGCCAAGAGACTTGAATTTAAGGCTTCAACAGTCATAATTATACGAATTCTACATACTAATTCCAATTAGTCAATTTATTGGCTATCATCTTTTCAGTAGAAATTATTGCAATATTCAAATTGCAATATCAATGAATTGAAAAAATGCAATATCCAAAAAAATGCAATATTCAATAAGAAAAAAAGAATAGTCTGAAATAACCTACTTCAAAAAAGGATATTCTCAAATAATAATAAGCGATTTCTATTCATCTTAATGTTCCATATTATTATATATGTACCTTTATTTAAAGGATTCTATGTCTAATTATTCAAAAAATTAGATTGATTGATACGAGTGGATTTCCTGTTACGATGGATGGAAGAAAGAATGGATAGTCCAATAGCTGCTTCAGCAGCCGCGAGGGCTATAACAAAAATTGTGAAAATGTCTCCTTTTAATTGGCGACTATCAAATAGATCAGAAAATGTTACGAGATTTAGATTAATTGAATTCAGTATAAGTTCAAGACATATTAGAGCTCTAACCATGTTTCGGCTTGTGATCAATCCATAGATACCAATCGAAAATAAATAGACACTCAAAAAAAGTACATGCTCAAACATCATTAACTAACTCCTTATCAATCTCGATTCATTTCAATATGAGGACAAGAATTGAACCGATTCAATTAATTAGAAAAGAACAATTACGCAACAAAAGAAAAAAGAAGGTATTTGTTGTGTTGGCAGTAGATGGGTTTTACTAAATCCAAATTAGGATTCTTTAGTTATTTATTTTACATTTGAAATTCTAAGAATTTTGATTCATTCTAAGTATTTCTTATTGGCGAGCCATAGTAATTGCACCTATTAAGGAAACTAGAAGAATTAGGGAAATGAGTTCAAACGGAAGATAAAAATCGGTTGCTAAATGAATCCCAATTTGTTGAACGTTATTTATGATACCCTGTTCTACTATTTGGTTTGATCTTGTAGTCCAAAGAATTCCATACCATGACGTATCTGGGATAGTAGTCATTAGTGAAAAAGGAATAGTTATACAAACGAGTAGAGTAAACCCATCTCCAATAGTTGAATAATTTGTATCTTTAGACCATTCTGAGCCGTTTACAAACATTACAGCAAATAGGATCAAGACATTTATGGCTCCCACATAAATAAGAAGTTGTGCAACAGCTACAAAGTAGGAATTCAATAAAAAATAGAATAAGGATATACAAACAAGAACTAATCCCAGCGAAAAGGCAGAATAAATTGGGTTGGTAAGTAATACTACTCCTAGACCCCCTAGTAGAAGAACAAATACCCCAAATAGCACAAGAATCTCATGTATTGGTCCAGGTAAATCCATTATGGATAAGAAAATTAATAGTATAAAATTTTTCATGAACTGACTAAAACTAAACGATTCAAGGAAGGAAAAAGAGATTAGGATATTTTTTGTATATTGTATATAAGTTGTATAGTTAGAAATTACATCATGAAAATCTACTCTCATTTTAAATCCGGAATAATTTGCAATAAGGAGTAGTTATTATTTTTTCTTTATAGTTAGTAAAAAACTATTCGATTAAAAAAACCTAGTACCTAGTAATCAGTAATCGTTCTTAAATTCCAAGATTTTTCTTCCTCTATTTTACTTCGAGGCGAATTCCTAATTGTTTGAATTGTGTAATCTCCCATTATGGAGATTGGTAACCTACCCAAAGCAATTTGATTGTAATTTAATTCATGACGATCATAAGTAGAAAGTTCATATTCTTCAGTCATTGATAAACAGTTTGTCGGACAGTATTCAACACAGTTACCACAAAATATACAAACTCCGAAATCAATACTATAATTAAGCAATTGTTTCTTTTTAACATCCTTTTCGAATCTCCAATCCACAAGGGGTAGATCTATCGGACATACGCGAACACATACTTCACAAGCAATACATTTATCAAATTCAAAGTGTATTCGCCCCCGGAAACGCTCGGATGTAAGTGATTTTTCATAAGGGTAGTGAATTGTTATAGGTAAACGATTTGTGTGGGATAAGGTAATTATGAAACCTTGACCAATGTATCTTGCGGCGCGTATTGTTTGTTGACCATAACTAATCAACCCAGTTATCATAGGGAACATATTTTAAATATCGATGAAAAAGGTATGTTTCTTTCTCTTGTTTGAAAGAACTTTTGTGTTGAAGATATTCTTACTGTTATTGTATTATCTTATTTATATTTATAGTGAAACTAGTTGAGAAGAAGTTGTTAATAAGAGATTGCCCAGAGAAATAGGTAAAAGAAATTTCCATCCAAGATTTAATAACTGATCTATTCTCATTCTGGGTAAAGTCCATCTTATTGTGATAGAAATGAAGAGAAAAAAATAAGCTTTAGTTAATGTAATAAGGATACCCATTATCATTTCCAAAATTCCAACCATTTTATTCATTTGGAAAAACCCAAAAAGGGGTATATAAGGGATAGAAAAATTCCACCCGCCTAAGTAAAGAATAGTTACAAATAAAGAGGAAACTAATAAATTTAGGTAAGAAGCAAGATAAAATAAACCATATTTAATACCGGAATATTCGGTTTGATAACCCGCTACTAATTCTTCTTCTGCTTCTGGTAAATCAAAGGGTAATCTTTCACATTCTGCCAACGAAGAAATTAGAAAAACTAGAAAGCCTATAGGCTGACGCCAAAGATTCCATCCAAAAAGACCATATTTTGACTGTGCTTCAACTATATCAACTGTACTTGAACTGTTAGATAATCATAGTCGATGATAACATCACAGTTCCCACCGCTATTTCAAAACCGTACATGAAACCTTAGCTTCATACGGCTCCTCTATGATCAGAAAAAGGAAAGGATTGTTCCATTTTGGTATTATCCCCTGTGCGTAGATAGAATTAGGTAAGATAAAATTGATTGGAAAGCCCTAAATTAGACCAAAGCAATTCCGTCTGCTTGAATAATAAAAAAGCGCTTCCGAATTGATCTCCCCCTTTATGTAATAAAATGAAAATTTTTCTTTGTTCAGTAATAACTTATTATTGTAATAAAACACTCGTTATAGCAATTAATAAATGGAAAGAATTGGGCATTAGTTCATGAGAAATTTTGTATGAATATGGATAAAGGAAGGAAAGAATAAATAAGGATTCTTTTTTTATTGCATTCCATATCTTTTGTCCTATTCTTCTTTCCCTGGGAAGGGAATACTTAAAAAGAAAAAAGGAATAAAGGGTTAATTCGTTCTTGATAGCCATTTCTTTAACAAGTGAATGGGAACATACTCTGGATCGGAATCCGAAGAAAGTACTACTTGATCATTTCCACTAATTTCAAGTCCTTATTATGATTCCTTTTAGAAGAAAAAATGTCTAATGATTTTGATTCTCTCATTACTAATCCTTTATGTACTTTAGTGTTCCTAATCCCTCACTAACTCTTGATGGATTCCCTTATGGTTATAAGTTTTAGTAATAACTAAAAATATTCAAGTAATGGAATTCCATACCGGGAATCCTTTATTCTTGCCCGCTTCAAGATATGATGACTAATCAAACAATCTCAACCTTGGGGTAAAGAGTTTACACTGCTTATGTTTAGTTCAACTTTTTTCTTGTACGTAGGAAATGAGATTTTTTCTTTTTACTGCAAATTAATAAGCAGTTTTGTTTCACTCATATAGCTATCTAGTTTAACTTATCAATCTGAATGCAGAATAAGAATAAGTATTCAATATATTTTTTAGGAAAAAGCTCCTATTTTAACGAATCGCACGTAGAGATATTGCTAGCACACAAAAAGTTAATGGTATTTCATAACTAATAGATTGAGCAGCTGCTCGTAAAGCGCCTGAAAAAGAATATTTATTATTTGAGCTATATCCTGCCATAAGAAGACCAATAGGGGCAACACTTGAAATGGCAATCCATAAAAAAATCCCAATACTAAGATCAGCTAAAACAAAACGATATCCCCAAGGGATAACTAAAAAACTTAATAAAACAGATATGACTGCTATAGAGGGTCCAATGCTAAATAAAGGAATATTTCCTCGGGACGGGAGGATATCTTCTTTAAAAATCAGCTTAGTTCCATCTGCTACAGCTTGAAGCAGTCCCAGGGGGCCAGCATATTCAGGACCAATACGTTGTTGTATCGATGCGGATACTTCTCTTTCTAACCACACAATTACGAGTACTTGTATTGTGATTCCCAGTAGGAGGGCCAAAATGGGTAGAATCCATATTATTCCATAGACTTCTTTTAATAATTCCGATTTTGAAAAACAATTGATAGTTTCTACCTCTACCCTATCTATTACCATTTCAACGATCAACTTCCCCCATAATGATATCTATACTACCTAATATCGTCATGATATCAGCCAATTTCATTTTTTTAACTAACTGAGGAAGAATTTGCAAATTAATAAAACCGGGTGGACGGATTTTCCATCTCCAGGGGAAAAGGCTATCATCTCCTACCAGATAAATTCCTAATTCACCTTTTGGGGCTTCTACTCTTACATAAAGCTCTTGCTTTGATAATTCAAAATTGGGCGAAGGTTTTTTACCAAGAAATCGATATTCAAAATCATTCCATTCGGAATTCTTTGCTTTCTTAAAACGTCGGGCTTCTAAATTCTCATAAGGGCCTCCAGGAATTTTGCGTATAGCCTGTTGAATAATTTTTATGGATTCCCCCATTTCACCGATTCGTACTAAATAGCGAGCTAAGGAATCTCCTTCTTTTTGCCATTGGACTTTCCAAGCGAATTGATTGTAAGACTCATAAATATCAATTTTACGAAGATCCCATTGTATTCCAGAAGCTCGTAACATCGGTCCTGATAAGCCCCAATTTACAGCTTCTTCTCCGCTAATAAAACCTACTCCTTCAACTCGTTCTAAAAAAATTGGGTTCCGCGTAATAAGTTGTTGATATTCAACAACTCCTCGTAGAAAATAATCACAGAAATCTAAACATTTATCCATCCATCCATAAGGTAGATCGGCAGCTACTCCTCCGATGCGAAAGTAATTGTGCATCATTCGCATACCTGTAGCAGCTTCAAATAGATCATATATCAACTCTCTCTCTCTAAAAATGTAGAAAAAAGGGGTCTGTGCTCCGAGATCTGCCATAAAAGGTCCAAGCCATAACAAGTGAGAAGCTATACGGCTCAATTCTAACATAATTACTCTAATATAACTGGCTCTTTGGGGTATTTGAATATTCTCCAAGAATTCTGGTGCATTCACCGTTATTGCTTCTGTAAACATAGTAGCTAAATAATCCCACCGTGTTACATAAGGCAAGTATTGTATAATAGTTCTGTTTTCCGCGATTTTTTCCATTCCTCTGTGTAAATAGCCTAATATGGGTTCACAATCAATAACATCTTCACCATCGAGAGTAACGATCAGTCGAAGAACACCGTGCATTGATGGGTGTTGAGGACCCATATTGACTATCATAAGATCTTTTCTTGTAAGTGGTGGACTCATAATTCTTTTTTCCTTAATTCATTATTCCATGAATTCCTCAAAACGAGGCTCATCAAAATGCAAAATCTAAGACTACTATAAGACTACTAATAAAATAAAAAAAATCCAACGATTAAATTACTTCTCCCGAATATCCAACCGACTGATTAATTTCTTATAACGTACTTTATTTTTCTTTGCCAAATAAGCCAGCAAACGTTGACGTTTTCCCAAAAGTCTTCGTAGACCTCTTTCCGATGAAAAATCTTTTTTGTGTAATTCCAAATGTGAAGCAAGTTTCCGTATCTTATTGGTGAAACTGAATACTTGAAATTCAACAGAACCCCTGTTTTCTTGTTTTTCTTCTTTAACCATAAATCCAAAAATTTTTCTACCTCCTTTCTTTTTCATGTATTTTTCTGATCAGGAAAAATCAAAAATTATGTCAGTTATTTTGAAGTTATTCAAATCTTGTACACACAAAAATTTGCAATTATTCATCTACTGCTGGAATCTGGAATTTGGATTTATTTTCTCGATGCAAATTGGATTTGGATATAAGGGTACATTCTTTTATTTTAGATAGAAGAAACATTTCTTCTATCTAAAATAAAAGAATTTTGCTGATTTATTTATTGCTATATGCAATTTATAGAATTGATACACCGTTTAATTGATATCATTTAGCAAAATGAAACACAGCATATGCATCCATCTTTCGGCTCGAGAATTTCAGAGGATAGAGATATAGTATAAGAAATAGGCTATTAAGTAACTCTAAATGAATTGTGGATACATCTGTATCCTTAACATACTGAAACGACTGCCATTATTCGTATCAAACCAATAGCGATTCATAAAAGCTAAATCTTGTAATCAATGGTGGTCCAATAATGAATTTTTTGGCATATGTATTAAGACGCTTGGTCTGATTTCGAAATTGTCCAGAGTTTTTTATGTTGTTTTCATTGCAAAATGATGGATCTCCTTCCGTAACTTTCCAATTACGAGTACGAGAATTGAAAGACATGAAAATTGTCAATTCTCTACGGCGTCTAGGAGATAGACAGAATATTTTCAGGAACAAGAAAATCAGAAGAATCTTTTTCTCTATTCACTACCATTCCGCGTCTTCGACTTCTATTAGTTTCTTTTCTTTTTTAATGCAATAGCTATAGTTTGATATAGAATCCATTTCTCAAAGTAATGGAAACCATTCTATTCTCTTATAGGAAATGGTTCGAAAATCGCTATTCCACCTTTTAGGTTTAGGAGTGATACCTGTGAAGATCGTGCATTTCATTCACATTCCGATCCGTT